ATGAAATTCCAATGACCGTTGGATATGATTCGATCAGGTCCTGAATAATCAAGAACCCCCCCCTTTGTACCGTAAGGATTCGAACTAAACAATTTGTGTCTCACTTGATCATTAGTCACGGAGAGGTCAGAAATAGATCTCCGTTCAACAGAATGAACATTCATTTGATCTTGATCCTTGTGGAGCGAAAAAGGCACTATACTGGATCTGCACAGAGATCCTGATAATATCCATAAATGACTTGTTTTGGGTAAGAGATGAACATTACCATATTTATATTCAGGTGCATGGTACACATCGGTACTCCAGTGCATTTCTCCCTCTGAGTCAGAATAAATATGTTTTCTAACTTTCTCTTTAACTTTATTAAAATTGAAAGTGGATGTTCCAGCGCGAATCTCAGCAATCACTTGTTCTGATTCTACATATTGATCATTTTGAACTAAAAGAAAACTTTTGGGTGGAATATTCACATTATGTAGAATATCGTGACTCTCAATAGTTACATACAGGTCTATATAACATAGAAAAGCAGGATGCCCATGACGTGTACGTGTGGGATGAACCAAATCCTCATTGAATTTGATTTTTCCCTTAAAAGGAGCTCGTACATGTTCTGCAGTACCACCTGTGAATACTCCACCGGTATGAAAGGTTCTTAATGTTAGTTGAGTCCCCGGTTCGCCGATTGATTGACCCGCAATAATACCTACTGCTTCTCCTAATTCGACCAGGTCGCCATGAGTGGGACTCTGACCATAACATAATCGACAGATCCAAGATATACTCCTGCAAAGAAAGGGGGTTCGAATATATATTGGTTGTGTTCGAAAGGTTATGAATCGAGTGACAAGTCCAACCCCAATATCTTTATTTTGAGCGGCAATGCAACGTAGGCCCATATATATATTGTATGCTAATACACGACCAATTAGTGTTTGGACCCAAATTCTTTCCGTCATCCCATTTCTAGGACTCACGGAAATGCCTCGGGTAGTGCCACAATCTGTTCTACGTACAACAATGTGTTGAACTACTTCAACAAGTCTACGCGTGAGGTATCCAGCATCTGATGTTCGTACAGCAGTATCCACAACTCCTTTGCGGGCTCCGTAGCAGGAAATGATATATTCCGTTAAAGAAAGTCCTTCGCGTAAATTGCTTTGAATCGGTAAATCAATCATTTGTCCTTGGGGATCCGACATTAATCCTCTCATACCTACTAATTGGTGTACCTGAGATGCATTTCCTCTAGCTCCCGAAAAGGACATTATATGGACTGAATTAGAAGGATCAGTCATCCTAAAATTAGGATGCATTTCTTGTCTCAAATATTCACTTGTAGCATACCATATCTCAATGGATTGGCGTAATTTTTCTACTGTGTGTACATTCCCATAATGATGGTGCTTTTCTAAAATGAAACTTTGTTGTTCAGCATCTTGGACTAGCCACCCCTTAGAAGGTACTGTTAAAAGATCATCAATTCCTAATGAAATGGATGTAGCAGTGGCTTGCTGGAAACCCAGAGTCTTTACTTGATCCAGGGTGTGCGATGTATATGCCATTCCGAAGTGATCTATTAATCTGCTAATAAGTCGTTTCATGGCAGACCCATCTATCGCTTTATTGTAAAAGAACAGATCAGCCCATTCTGCCATAAGTACTTCTCTATTCCGCTGAGTAGGATTCGCCAATGGGTTTGAGTCAGTGATTCGAAGACCTCCTTTACTGGATCTCGATTCATGTAGAAATTAAGGAATTATGATTCCAGTTGAACCGGAGAGATCAAAATTCCCGCGGTATTACAGAATTCCTTAGCTTAGGTACCGTATGAGTAGGCCTGACAAAACCCCTGTATGGCTTCTTCTATTTCTCGAGAAAAAGAAATATGACCAACAGTGGTTCGGGTGTATATACAAAGGGTTTGTTTTTTTATACGTCTTACTATTAGATAGTGCCCATAAATTTCATGATAGGTACCCAAAGATTCATATTGAACTTCGACAGGAACTTCTCTTGAGGCAATGACACGTTGATCTAGTCGCCACCGAAGCCACAAAGGACTATCTAAATTGATTCGTTTCTGCTGATAAACTATAAGTACATCATAGGAACTACAAAAATAGGGCTCTTTCTCTTTCGTAGTATATTTATACTTATAATCATTAACTGTTTCATTTTGATAGTTTATGCGATTCCATGGATTATACCTATTTGCACAAATACCTCGACGATTCCCGATCGTTAATACATAGAGTCCAATAAGCATATCTTGGGTTGGTACCGAAATGGGATCTCCAATAGCCGGAGAAAAGAGATTCATATGAGAAAACATAAGTAAACGAGCCTCCGCTTGCGCTTCCAAAGATAAAGGTACATGAACAGCCATTTGATCCCCATCAAAGTCTGCATTGAATCCTTTACGAACTAATGGATGTAAACAAATAGCACGTCCACCCCCTAAAATGGGCTGGAACGCCTGTATGCCTAATCTATG